TCAATGAATAGATGTAATGACTCAACAAAATCCAGAGAAATAGTTGTCCTTCGATCAAAGCACATAGTTCTGAAGGAAAAAAAAATCATTTGATTTAGGAAATACCTTTTTGCTTAATTTTTTTTTGAGTCCGGTTGCGAGGTCTGAATAGTAGGTATGAATCATAGTTCAAATATTTCTTTTCTTGATCTATTCAATATATTCCGTGCTCCAGATACTAGAATAAATATAAATATCCGACGAGGTAGAATCATCTCTATCAAGATGACAGACCCATTCTCTGTACTATCAATAGGATCAATTATAACAAGTCACACACTCATATTCCGGAAATACCGAAACAAAGGAATTCCACGGTCGAACTACCAGAATGGCCTAAAAATCCGAGTCCTAAGTCATTTTTTTTTTTTTTTACTAGTACTTCATCGCTCTTATGAACCTAATTCATTGAAATTCCATCCCATAAAACGGAAGAATTATAAATCTCCAAAATAAGAGACAGGAATACCGCAAATAGAGCCATTGCGACACCCATAAAGGGAGTAGTCCCCCAGCCCGGAGCTACTTTACCATATTCCGAATTCAATGGTTTCAATAAATCCCCTACAATAGTTCGTCTTGGCCCAGATCTAGAACTACTCTCAATGGTTTGTGTAGCCATAAATCCTATTTCATTGGTTGAGATCTGTTGACTTTGTATACCATTCCGTTGTAGTTGTAAATAAACTATCTTATTGTAGATCCATCGTGATCTTGAAATTATCTAATAATGGAAACAGCAACCTTAGTCGCCATCTCCATATCTGGTTCACTTGTAAGCTTTACTGGGTACGCCTTATATACCGCTTTTGGGCAACCCTCTCAACAACTAAGAGATCCATTCGAGGAACACGGGGACTAGTTGAAGTAATGGGCCTCCCGATATGGGAGGTTCATTACTTCAATTGAGATAATGAAAAATCATTTCATTTTTTTAGTCGGAACCTTAGGTGGTTCTCGAAAAAAGATAGCGAAAAAAATTATCCCTAGAGTCGAGACTAACAGGAATGTATAAACCAATGCTTCCATAGATTCGATTGTGGTTTACAATTATAGCTTCCACACCTATTTATTTGGGATCATTTACCAGATAAAGAAAGGGAAAGGTCAAGGAAAAGTTGGCGATTCGAGTCAAGATTTATCCGGTACGCACCTTATGTCAAATCAAAAAAATAAAATTCAAATATAAGCGAAGGATACCAGAGTAATGTTGTATCAGACTACCTGTCTCCTTGTGGTTGGATCGCCAAGTTTTTGGAATGCTCCAAATTCCACTTGAGCATCCAAATCTGGATCAATACCAGCAAAAACATCTCGGAACAAGGTTCTAGCGCCATGCCAAATGTGTCCAAAAAAGAAGAGCAAGGCAAACGTAGCATGCCCGAAGGTAAACCAACCCCTCGGACTGCTGCGAAAAACACCATCGGATTTCAAAGTAGCCCGATCCAATTCCAAAATTTCACCTAATTGGGCACGTCTAGCATATTTTTTCACAGTAGCAGGATCACTATAACTGACTCCATTGAGTTCGCCACCATAGAACTCAACAGTTACACCTACTTGTTCGACACTATACTTTGATTCTGCCCTTCTAAAAGGAACATCGGCTCTCACAATTCCGTCGCCATCTACCAAAACTACCGGAAATGTTTCAAAAAAGGTAGGCATACGACGTACAAAAAGCTCATGTCCTTCTTTATCTCTAAAGATAGGGTGCCCTAACCATCCAACAGCTATTCCATCCCCATTGTCCATTGAGCCCGCTCTGAATAATCCCCCCTTTGCCGGATTATTACCGATGTAATCATAAAAAGCTAATTTTTCGGGAATTTTAGACCAAGCTTCCGATAAACTAAGATTTTCAGCGAGTCCAGCGCCAACTCTTCGATATATTTCTTGCTGAAAATATCCCTGATCCCATTGATAACGAGTGGGGCCAAATAATTCGATCGGGGTAGTTGCTGAACCATACCACATAGTTCCAGCAACAACGAAAGCTGCAAAAAAAACAGCAGCAATACTACTGGAAAGTACAGTTTCAATATTTCCCATACGTAATCCTTTGTATAGACGTTGAGGAGGACGTACACTAAGATGGAATAGGCCCGCTAATATGCCCAACGTCCCCGCTGCAATATGATGAGAAGCTATTCCTCCCGGAAGAAAAGGATCAAAACCTTCCGCGCCCCACGCTGGATTTACAGATTGTACTTTTCCGGTTAGCCCATAAGGATCGGACACCCATATTCCAGGACCATACAAGCCTGTTACATGAAATGCGCCAAAGCCAAAGCAAGCCACCCCTGAGAGAAATAAATGAATTCCAAAGATCTTGGGCAAATCCAAAGAGGGTTTTCCCGTACGTTCATCACAGAATATTTCTAGGTCCCAATACACCCAATGCCAGATAGCAGCCAAGAAGCACAAGCCAGAAAACACAATATGTGCCCCTGCCACACCTTCATAACTCCAAATACCCGGATTCGTTATAGTTCCTCCTGTAATACTCCAACCACCCCATGAATTGGTTATTCCTAAACGAGTCATGAAAGGTATAACGAACATACCTTGTCTCCACATAGGATCAAGAACGGGGTCAGAGGGATCAAAAACCGCTAATTCATATAGAGCCATCGAACCGGCCCAACCAGAAACTAGAGCTGTATGCATTATATGGACAGAAAGCAACCGACCGGGATCATTCAATACGACGGTATGAACACGATACCAAGGCAAACCCATGGAAATACCCCTTTATCAAAGATAAATAGACACTATGTAACTTTATCGCATTAGAAAAAACTATATTATATATATATATATATATATAATATATTATATACCTAACCTTTTTCGGTAGATTATGTATGAGCAAGGGTTAATATTTATTCCGTTACATTGGAAATAATGGAACAATTCTGTTCATAGTAACAAAGAGAAGCAGATCTATTCTATACCCGATAAGTAGCAATACGCAATGGGGGATTGGTCTCATTTTTGGGGAACGAATACATAAATACTTGTTCATTATTCGAACGATCTATTCATAAGAATTTTTCGTTATTCATTCCGTCTTCCTCTATGAACTTTCCAATCTATGTATAAAATAAAATAGGAGAAAAGAAACGGAAATACAAATTATGAAGACAATAAACCTATTGTTACGTTTCCACATCAAAGTAAAGTACTTAAATTTCTTTTTATTTAATTTTATGCCCATTGGTGTTCCAAAAGTACCTTTTCGGAGTCCTGGAGAGGAAGATGCTGTTTGGGTTGACGTATAGTGCGACTTGTCAGACATATTGGGTCATATGGGATTTACCCGTTCTCTCCCCCGATCGAGATATCCTCTGTTTCGCCCAAGAAAGATTGATTGAACCATCAATAATTCGGAGCGTGAAGTGCAATTAGATCAATTTCTTTTGGAGATCCATAATCTAAATTATAAGAATTTATGGTTGACTTGTACGAATAAAATAAAGTATTCAGGCTCCGTTCAGAAAATACCAAATGGGTAATGTAATATATGTACGATTACCACTTGTATCATAAATTATTTTTATACTATAGAAGTTATCTCAAACTGCCAATCAATGGAGTAGTATAATAAATACATCAAATAGCTTGGCGGAAGACATGAAACGAGTTGAAAAAAAAAAAAAGAAGTCATAGCAAAAAGAAGTGGTACTGATATTATTTGCCCTATATGTGCAAATAGAATTCGGATAGATCTTTACCCGGAGTAGAACATGAACCTAAAAGAATTGAAAGGGCCCGTTCAGGAACAAGAAAATGACATCGTGATTTGAATCTCGATGAAACAATACATCAATGAGAGGTTAGTTAAATAAGTTTTTTGAATTCTTTTTTTTTTATGGAAAGGGAGCAAAAACTTATGTTTCTTGAAAAATAGAATAGAAGAAAAAGCCCCTTCATTATAAAAAAATCTGTTAGAAAACAAAAAGAAATAGGGCTGGAATCGACACATTGATTCTTTTTTTTTTTCGCAATTTTTTTTGAACCGTATGCATCCAAAGGTGCATGTATGGTTCCTGAGGGATACAATTTTGTCCTAATCAACCGACTTCATCGAGAAAGATTACTTTTTTTAGGCCAAGAGGTTGATAGCGAGATCGCGAATCAACTTATTGCTCTTATGATATATCTTAGTATGGAGGATGATACTAAGGATCTTTATTTGTTTATAAACTCTCCCGGCGGATGGGTAATCCCAGGAATAGGTATTTATGATACTATGCAATTTGTGCCACCCGATGTACATACAATATGCATGGGATTAGCCGCTTCAATGGGATCTTTCATTCTGGTCGGAGGAGAAATTACCAAACGTCTAGCATTCCCTCACGCTTGGCGCCAATGAGTTTTTTATTTAAGAAAAAAGAAGACTATGCCTTCGCCATATCAAACATGAATAATAAGTAATAATAGCATGGCACTTCAAGTTCGATATGAACAAACCATTTTTGTTTTTTCATAACATGAAATTATGTATCGAGATAGTAGTATGAAACAAAGGTTATTTCCGATTTGATCTTATTATGTGTCGGAGGTCCGTCCATTTCAGCGTCACAAACCATTTTTATTACACACCATAAGTCTCTTTCTGATATTAATGTTATGTTATGAAATAATAATAATAATAAAAAAAAAGAAAGATCATTTTTTCCCTACCTTATTTATTTTATTTGATTGGATCAGAAAAAACCTTGGGATTGCTAAATTACAGACGAGATAAATATATAAGGCAACAGAACCATCATAGTATTTTTGACTTCTACGAAAGGAAGGGTGGTAAATGGATTATTCAACGATCAGGATAGGATGGATTCTATTTGTCTCTCGTCCGTTTGTCTCTTTCTTTGACGGACGAAAGGTAAAAGTAAATTCCATTGCGGAGCCGTATGCAATGTACAAAAGATGCCTGTACGGTTGTTCAATTCTATCTTTTTTTTTTTCTTCTTGTTATTTTTTATCCCTTCCCTTCGACCAATCATGCGAGATAGGGAAACCGTTCATGATGTTATATAATCAGGGTTATGATTCACCAACCTGCTAGTTCTTTTTATGAGGCACAAGCAGGGGAATTTATCCTGGAAGCGGAAGAACTACTGAAACTTCGCGAAACCCTGACAAGGGTTTATGTACAAAGAACAGGCAACCCCCTATGGGTTGTATCCGAAGACATGGAAAGGGATGTTTTTATGTCAGCAACAGAAGCCCAAGCTCATGGTATTATTGATCTTGTAGCGGTCGAAAATACTGGGGATTTCGTGTAAATCCATGATTCCTTTTCAAACCATAATTTAAATTTTCCGTGATTTTTATTTGATATTGAATATATATATTTATTTTTTATTTTACCGGGGTAAAATATTTATTCAATTGAACAGAAATAATTCATAATCATCAATCAGGTTAAGATCGATCTAAACCAGCCCATTCTAATCCCAATATATATACATACGATTCAACATGCCAACTATTAAACAACTTATTAGAAACGCAAGACAGCCAATCAGAAATGTCACGAAATCCCCCGCTCTTCGAGGATGTCCTCAGCGTCGAGGAACATGTACTAGGGTGTATGTGCGACTCGTTCAGATCATGAGCTCGAACAAATGAGACAATTGTTCCAGTATCAATGACCAGTACCAATGAGTAGAATATATAGAATGGAAGAATGTAAGAACACCGTTTATTTATTATCTAAACTAACTAAACTAAAAATAAAGATCTATTATATACCTCTATTGATTGTGTATGAAATTTATGGTTTCCATTGGTGCAAATCCAATCACCTCGATTTGAGATGAGAAGCAATTCCCCATTGGTAACAAATGGTTATCCATTAAGCGGGGGAAATAGTATTTAAGAAGCAAAAATATTATGCTCCTATTCTTGAAATAACGGACTAACAGGGTCAGCTACCTAGCCAACTTTCATAATTAAATGCCGTCACTGTATGGATAGCTCTCATTGTGAAAAGACCTATTACTGTATAATTTATGGGTAGAGCCAAAGAGTGTGAACTGTACAAGTTACCAATAACATTGATTAAATGAGGGAAGGAGCTCCGGTGTATAGAGAGGACCTCACCGTTTAAGAAGTAACCATAGAAACGAAGGAACCCACTATTTATTTATTTTTTTTACATATTTATTTTATATGTTAGCATCGGTAGAATTTCTTATTTACAGGAGAAATACCTGAACTGAAAGAAATAAAAAATAGTGGTTGGGAAGGTCATAGTAGCAAAAGCCATTGGAATTTTTATTTTATATATCGGAATAATCCGTTTTGTTATTAATCGATCGGGGGAGGGGAAAAGAATGACTGAAAGAACAGAAATCAATTAGTTATTCATCAAAGTTGAATTTGATTAAATGACCAGAGTTAGACGAGGATATACAGCTCGGAGACGCCGAACAAAAATTCGTTTATTTGCATCAAGTTTTCGAGGGGCTCATTCAAGACTTACTCGAACTACTACTCAACAAAAAATGAGAGCTTTGGTTTCCGCTCATCGAGATAGAGGCAGGCAAAAGAGGGATTTTCGTCGTTTGTGGATCACTCGGATAAATGCAGTAACTCGTGAAAACGAGGTATCCCATAGTTATAGTAGATTAATACATAATCTGTACAAGAGGCAATTGCTTCTTAATCGTAAAATACCTGCGCAAATAGCTATATTAAATAAGAATTGTCTTTACATTATTTCCAAAAAGATCATCAAATAAAGGAGATTCTAAAGTAATATACGGGAATGGTTGAAACAAAATTCCCCGGAGAATTAACTCCGGGAAGATAGAATAAAAATAAATTAAGATAAGTAAGTAGTATGAATGAGCGAACATGTTTCAATTTCAATAAAAAAAGGATTTATTATTACCCCACCCATTTTTTTTTTATTACAACAACACACAACAATGAAATCAGACTTCTAGGCTTTTTTTGAACAAAACATCAATGCAATGTTGAGTTCCGATTGGAGTTTTGAGTCAATTGAGGAATATAGTATGCCTATTTATTTCTGGTTCTAGGACCAGTAGTTCTAGGGATCGACTCGGTTCTCTCAAATTGTTTCTCATTATTAAGAAAAGGTAACGAAGATAAAATACGAGCTTGTTTTATAGCAATAGTAATTAATCGTTGTTGTTTCAAGGTTAATCTATTCACTCGTCTAGATAATATTTTTCCTTGTTCACTAATAAATCGACTAATTAAACTCATGTTTCTATAATCAATTCGATCCCCCGATCCAATTGGGGGCAAACGCCTACGAAAAGATCGCTTGGGTTTATGAAAGGGTTGCTTGGATTTATCCATGGTTTTTCCTTATCTCTAAAATCCTATTTATTTCTTTATACATTTACAACCAAAATAGGATTTTATTTGTATATTTTATTTATATATGTTAGTAAAATTTTATTTGTATATTTATATATGATATGTAATATATTTTATTAACCTCTTCCTGCTCCTTTGAAAAGGGTCACCCACACGTTCCGTTCGATCTATTTCTTTATTTCCCCATGAATCATATGCTTGTAACAATAGCGACAAAATTTTTTCAATTCTAATCGACTGGGCGTATTGTGTCGATTCTTTTGAGTAATATATCTAGAAATGCCCGGCGATTCCTTATTGACGCCATTTCGGACACAACTGGTACATTCCAAAATAACTCTGACTCTGACATCTTTACCCTTGGCCATGAACCTCCTTTGGATTTTAGATCGACTCAACTCTTCTATTTTCGATCCGAACCGAAGAATAAGAAAGGAACATAAAATAGAAAAATCAATAGAAGTTACTAAAATTCAATTTCAGAAGTTTTCGTTATACGTTATAATATAATAATTAACTAATACAATTTTTTCTAACTATCAATTATTCTTATCCTAATACCAGTATTTCATTTAAGTATCTTCTAGGATTTTGCGGAGCCTGCCCTCGACCCACATTTCCATTTATTTCTGTTCTACCAACCAAATTCGATCTTAGACCCACCCGATGCTGAGGTTCAATACACTTTTATTCTTTCTCTTTTCTTCCTATCCTAAACAACTGAAAAAGGGTGGGGAAGATAAATTAGTCACATAGAATTTTTGTATCTCTAATTTTCTTCATTTTTTCCCATGTCAATAACTAGAATGTAAAAAAGGGGAATGACAAGGCATCTGGGAATAAACGATTAATTTCTATCAATAGACCTGCTAAAGAACCAAACCATAAAGTAGTCAGCACAGGCGCCACAGAGAGATATGTTTTTATATCTCGCATTGAGAATCCTCCTTCTTTATTGTAATACATATATGATCAGATGCTGTAGCTAAATTTAGGATCACTTATATTTTTACGCGGAATTTATAACGAAAACTAAATATATATGTACAATGAGCCAGTAGATGGGATTTTCCCGCTTCTAAAACAGAAAAGGGATGACCCCTTCTTCCTGAGCATTACCGACAAATATTCATTCTTTTTTTTTGTTAGGTTTCAGACGTATATAATTCTTTTATTATATGTATATGATATATGAAACCAAAAAGAGGAACTGGCAAGAAAATTGTATATAGATAAAAAGGAGAAAATAACGATGTGGAAAACAAGACAGGGCTTTTGTACAATGACACTGTACAACAATTGGAAAAAGGGATGTAGCGCAGCTTGGTAGCGCGTTTGTTTTGGGTACAAAATGTCACGGGTTCAAATCCTGTCATCCCTACCTATTACTTCTCCTATGGGCAGTAACGAGGGATTAATCTGGATCGATTAAAATTGGGCATAATCCTTCATTTTATTATACTATATGCATGCAAGATGTATTTATTGAAGGTACAAAAAAGAATCCTTTTCCATACAGTTGTATCGCCTGTCATAAGAAAGCGCTCTTAGTTCAGTTCGGTAGAACGTGGGTCTCCAAAACCCGATGTCGTAGGTTCAAATCCTACAGAGCGTGATTCTGTTCTTTGTTATGTTGAATAAAAATACACTAATTTAAAAAGTTGAATTACAACCCAAATTTGACCTCCCGCAGGTAGGAGGTCAATAAAAAAAAAATAAATGTTACTCAATCAAAGGTCCAACTGATCACCGCGTCTGTATTGTAAATACGCAGTTACGAATAATCCTGCCAAAGTAATAGGAATTAGACCTAACACAATTCCAAATAGAAAAACTTCAATCATTTTTATTTCTTTAAGGGAAAAAAATATAGGTAAGATTTATTCCTAAATATTAATCTGAATCATCCGTGAATCTCAATGACCGAAAATTGGCAATTGACGTGAGAAGGAACCATATAATACTTGGAATCTCAGATAACTATTTATTTTTATTAATTTAATTGTTCATTCAATTAATTTCAAATAAGTCGTATCTTGCTCAAACCAATCAATAGAGCTGAAGTTATAGTTGAAGCAGCCAGTAGAAAACCGAAATAACTAGTTATAGTAGGCATGAAAGAGCTAAATGAGATACGTTATTTTTTTTTGATACATATGCGGATAAAACACTTACCTAAGTTTCCATTTTTTCGAGATAGGATAATAAAAATACAAATTGACAGAAATAATTAGTTCCAATTGAAAGTTATTGATTCATCAGTCATTATAAACGGCACTTACAAAGATGGAATGACATAGACATAAGTAGAAAAAATAAAAAGATTGATTCATTGGCTGTGACATCAACCAATCCTGTGATTCCGGATCACAGATTCATTTCGAAACTTTTGAGTTCTGAAATCTACTTTTACTTATTTTAACTCATTAGATTCAGTAGTAGGCAATTGCCCATAATATCTCGAATGAGAAGAGAAAAAAAGCGTCCCACGATCTATTGAAGAAAAAAAAAACCTTATTTTCTTTCGGGTCCAACTCGATTCGAAGGTTAGCAACTTCCATTATCCTTTTAGGCTCCACATTATTTCTTTACA